ATAACGCAACGATGATTTTTTTCAACAAACCATAAAGATATTGGAACATTATATTTTATATTCGGTGCATGAGCCGGAATAGTAGGAACATCTCTAAGATTAGTAATCCGAGCAGAATTAGGTCAACCAGGTAGATTAATTGGAGATGATCAAATTTATAATGTAGTTGTTACAGCTCATGCTTTTGTAATAATTTTTTTTATAGTTATACCTATTATAATTGGTGGATTTGGAAATTGATTAGTTCCTCTTATATTAGGAGCTCCTGATATAGCCTTTCCTCGTATAAATAATATAAGATTTTGATTATTACCTCCTTCATTAACATTACTTTTAATAAGTGGTATAGTTGAAAGAGGAGTAGGAACAGGATGAACTGTCTATCCTCCTTTATCTGCTGCTATTGCTCATGCAGGTGCTTCAGTTGATATAGGAATTTTTTCATTACATTTAGCAGGTGTATCATCAATTCTAGGAGCTGTAAATTTTATTACAACAGTTATTAATATACGATCAGTAGGAATAACAATAGACCGAATACCTTTATTTGTATGATCAGTATTTATTACCGCCATTCTTCTATTATTATCTTTACCCGTACTAGCTGGAGCTATTACTATACTTTTAACAGATCGAAATTTAAATACCTCATTCTTCGATCCGGCAGGTGGTGGAGATCCTATTCTATATCAACACTTATTTTGATTTTTCGGACACCCCGAAGTGTATATTTTAATTTTACCAGCCTTTGGAATAATTTCTCATATTGTAAGACAAGAATCAGGGAAAAAAGAATCTTTTGGAACATTAGGAATAATTTATGCTATGTTAGCCATTGGTATTTTAGGATTTATTGTTTGAGCACATCATATATTTACTGTAGGAATAGACGTTGATACACGAGCATATTTTACTTCTGCAACTATAATTATTGCTGTTCCTACTGGAATTAAAATCTTTAGATGATTAGGAACTCTTCATGGAACTCAATTAAACTATAGACCTTCCTTAATATGAGCACTTGGTTTTATTTTCCTATTTACAGTAGGAGGTTTAACAGGTGTAGTATTAGCTAACTCATCTATTGATATTATTCTCCACGATACTTATTATGTTGTTGCTCATTTCCATTATGTTTTATCTATAGGAGCTGTGTTTGGTATTTTCGCTGGTATTGCTCACTGATTTCCTTTATTTACAGGAGTATCTTTAAATCCAAAATGATTAAAAATTCATTTTTTAACTATATTTATTGGAGTTAATATTACTTTTTTTCCTCAACACTTCTTAGGATTAAATGGTATACCTCGACGATATTCAGATTACCCTGATGCTTATACAGCATGAAATGTTATATCATCAATAGGATCTCTTGTATCCTTAGTTGCAGTTTTAGGTTTTATTATTGTAGTTTGAGAAGCCCTAATTGCAACTCGCCCTATTATATTTTCTCTATTTTTACCATCTTCTATTGAATGAAAACATAATTACCCACCTGCCGATCATAGATATATAGAAATCCCTATATTATCATCTAATTAAATTAAAGTAGCAAAAACAATGCATAGGATTTAAGCTCCTAAGATGAGATTTATATCTCCTTTAATAATTACTAAAATAGCAAAAACAATGCATAGGATTTAGGTTCCTAAGATGAAATTAAATATTTCTTTTAGTAACTAATGCCAACATGAGGAAATTTAGGATTTCAAGGCAGTGCCTCACCTTTAATAGAACAATTAACATTCTTTCACGATCATGCTATAATTGTTTTAATTTTAATTACAACTTTTGTGGGTTATATAATAAGATCTCTTTTTTTTAACTCACTTACAAATCGATTTTTATTAGAAAATCAAACAATTGAAATTATTTGAACTATTCTTCCTGCAATTATCTTAGTATTTATCGCCCTACCTTCTCTTCGTTTATTATATTTATTAGATGAAGTAAATAGACCAAGAGTAACCTTAAAAACAATTGGACATCAATGATATTGGAGATATGAATACTCAGATTTCCTTCAAGTAGAATTTGATTCTTATATAACGCCTACTTCCGATTTACCAGAATCAGGTTTTCGTCTTTTAGATGTTGATAACCGAACTGTGCTTCCTATAAATACCCAAATCCGAGTACTTATTACTGCTGCTGATGTTATCCATTCATGAACAGTTCCAGCACTAGGTGTAAAAGCAGATGCTGTCCCTGGACGACTAAACCAAGTTAGATTTATAATTAATCGTCCAGGATTATTTTATGGTCAATGTTCAGAGATTTGTGGTGCTAATCACAGATTTATACCTATTGTTCTAGAAAGAGTTCCAACTAATTCTTTTTTAAATTGAATTTCTTCTATAGTAGACTCACCCGATGACTGAAAGTAAGTTTAGGTCTTTTAAACCTAAAATAGTAGAAACGCCTACTTCTGGTGAAAGAGCTTAATTAAATTAATAATATAGAATTGTCATTTCTAAATTACTCTTATTGAGTAGTTCTTAATGCCTCAAATAGAACCATTATTATGATTTAATCTTTTTTTTATATTTCTTATTAGATTTATTATTTATTTTATTATAAATTATTACATTATATCACTTCCTAAAATTTCTTCTACCGCTCCGAAATTTTCCTCACAAAGAAAAAATTGAATATGATAACAAGATTATTTCCAATTTTTGAACCATCATCTAGGATTATATCTTTATCACTTAATTGAGCTTCGACCTTTTTAGGACTTTTATTTATTCCTTATCTATATTGAATTTCACCTTCACGATGATCTCTTATATGAAGAAAATTAATTAATACTCTTCATTTAGAATTTAAAACATTATTAGGACCATCACATAATGGTAGAACTATTATTTTTGTTTCTTTATTCAGATTAATTGTTTTTAATAATTTTCTAGGATTATTACCTTATGTATTTACCAGAACTAGACACTTGGTAATAACTTTATCTCTCTCATTACCCCTATGATTAACTTTTATAATCTTTGGATGACTTAACCATACACAACATATATTTGCTCATTTAGTTCCCCAAGGAACTCCGCCTGCACTTATACCTTTTATAGTTTTAATTGAAACTTTAAGAAATTTAATTCGTCCAGGAACTTTAGCAGTACGATTAGCAGCAAATATAATTGCAGGGCATCTCTTATTAACTTTATTAAGAGGAACCGGCCCGTCGCTTTCAACTACTTTAGTATCTTTTCTTTTATTAACTCAAGTTTTATTACTTTTATTAGAATCTGCTGTAGCAATTATTCAATCTTATGTATTTGCAGTTTTAAGAACTCTTTATGCAGGTGAAATTAACTAATGACATCATCACACGGTATACATGCTTACCATTTAGTAGATATAAGACCCTGACCTTTAACAGGATCAATTAGAGCTATAATATTAACCACAGGACTTGTAAAATGATTTCACCAATTTAATATAGATCTTCTTATTCTAGGAATTTTAGCTACAGTGTTAACTATAATTCAATGATGACGAGATATTACCCGAGAGGGAACATATCAAGGTCTTCATACAAGAATTGTTATAAACGGTTTACGTTGAGGAATAATCTTATTTATTGCTTCTGAAGTATTATTCTTCTTTTCTTTTTTCTGAGCTTTTTTTCATAGAAGATTAGCACCAACAGTGGAAATTGGAATATGTTGACCCCCACTTGGAATTGAACCATTTAACCCATTCCAAATTCCTCTTCTTAATACTACAATTTTATTATCATCAGGAGCAACAGTAACATGAGCTCACCATGCCATTATAGAATCAAATCACTCCCAAGCTATTCAAAGATTAGCTCTCACAGTTATCTTAGGATTTTATTTTACAGCACTTCAAGCTTTTGAATACGTTGAAGCTTCCTTTACAATTGCTGATTCCGTTTACGGATCAACATTTTTTGTTGCAACAGGATTTCACGGTCTTCATGTTATTATTGGTTCATCATTTTTAGCTATTTGTTGGTATCGTTTATATATATGCCATTTCTCGGCTAACCATCATTTTGGATTCGAAGCTGCAGCTTGATATTGACATTTTGTAGATGTAGTTTGATTATTCCTTTATGTTTTCATTTACTGATGAGGTGGCTGTCTTTTTAATATAAAAAGTATAGTTGGCTTCCAACCAACAAGTCTAAAATTTTTAGAAAAGGCAATTATTATTATTATTTTTATTATTTTAATTACTATTTTATTAGCAACTATTATTATATTATTAGCTTCTACTTTATCAAAAAAGATAATTATTGATCGAGAAAAAAGGTCTCCTTATGAATGTGGTTTTGACCCTAAAGGGTCAAGACGATTACCTTTCTCATTACGTTTTTTTTTAATTGCAGTTATTTTTTTAATTTTTGATGTAGAAATTACACTACTATTACCTTTAGCTTCAATTATTCATATTACAAACATTTACTCATGATTAATTACAGGTTCGATTTTCTTAATTATTTTATTATTCGGCCTCTATTATGAATGATATCAAGGCGCTCTAGACTGATCTAATTAAAGTTATAGTCTAATTTATGATTTATGATTTGCATTCATACGATGTTCCTATTGAACTAACTTTAAATTAGAAAGTGAAATATTACATTTAGTTTCGACCTAAACTTTGGTCAATTGACCTCTAATTTTAATAGAAGCCAAACATGAGGCATATCACTGTTAATGATATTATTGAAATTTTAATTTCCTATTAAGAGATATTTTTGGATAGAAAAAAAGCTTCTAACTTTATTTTCAAGTGGTTCGATTCCACTTATATCTTAAGTTTTAGTGGTGTAATTAAACACATTATATTTTCACTATAAAACTGGGAATTTTCCCCTAAAATTTATTCACAGATCAAATGATCACTTTTGCAGCTTCAATGCAATATTCTAAACTTGAATTATAAGAATTAAATAATAAAAAATAAAATAATAAATCAAATTATAAAAATTTTTATAAAAATTTTTACTCTATTATCTTGAAAAATTTGAAGATGTTGAGAATTATTAATAATAAACTTATATACTCCTTGACCACCGTAAAATTCAGATCAACCTCCATCACCTCTTTTAATAATTAAATGACTAATTTTTAATCTAGATAAATTAAGCCTAAATGTAGATAAAAAAGGTATAAATCATATTGATCCTATAATTACTACTTCTTTATAAAATTTTAAAGAATTTAAACTAAAATTTACTCTAATAATATTTAATATATAACCTATAAATCCACCTAAAATCCTAACTATTAACGGTAAAGTTTTAAATTCTATTCTTATACAAATTATATAAGGCTCAGGAAAAATCAACCAAGATAAAAAACAACCTCCTATAATAGCCCCTATTCTTAAACCAAGTATAGGACTTGTTATAATAATAGAATTGTCAGAAATAAAACTTAAACCTCCTAAATTAAAATTTCCTCTTAACCTATAATAAATTAAACGAAATGTATAACAAACAGTAAGACCAGTAGCTAAAGCATATAAAATAAATGAAATAAAATTAATTTTTCTTATAAATGCCACCTCTAAAATTATATCCTTAGAATAAAATCCAGCTAAAAAAGGTATTCCACATAAAGCCAAATTAGCTAAATTTATACATATTCTAGTAAGTGGTATAAATTCAACAAGACCCCCTATACAACGAATGTCTTGATATTCTTTCACATTATGAATAATTACACCTGCACATATAAATAATAGTGCTTTAAATAAAGCATGAGATAATAAATGAAAAAAAGCTAAATCTGCAAATCCTAAACTTAAAATTCTAATTATTACACCTAATTGACTTAAAGTAGATAAAGCAATAATTTTCTTTAAATCATATTCAAAATTAGCACCTAATCCAGCCATAAATATAGTTAAACAAGAAATAATTAATAAAAAAGATTGAACTTTTGAATCACTAATAGCATTTCTGAACCGAATAAGAAGATATACCCCGGCGGTTACTAGTGTTGATGAATGAACTAATGATGACACAGGAGTAGGTGCTGCTATAGCAGCAGGTAATCAAGCCGAAAAAGGAATTTGTGCACTCTTAGTTATAGCCGCTAAAACAATAAAAAACTTTAAAATTGTTCCTAATTCCCCGTCCTCTATATATCTAGTATAATAAAAAAAATTTCATCCTCCAATATTAGATATTAAAGCAATACTTAATAAAATAGCAACATCACCGACACGATTAGATAAAACAGTTAATATACCTGCATTAGCAGATTTTTCATTAGAATAATAAATTACTAATGCATAAGATACTAAACCTAATCCATCTCAGCCTAATAAAATTCTAATTAAATTAGGTCTAATAATTAATGCTGCTATAGAAGCAACAAAACATAAAACTAAATATATAAATCGATTAAAATTTAAATCACCTATTATATAATCACCTCTATAATATAAAACTATTGCAGAAATAAAAAAAACAAACCTCAAAAATATAAAAGATATTCAATCAAAAATTAAACTAACAACAATTGAACATGAATTTAATGAAATAAACTCCCACTCAACAATATTAATTATTCTTAAATTTAAAGATCAAATAGATAATAATAATAATATAAAAGAAATTAAACATAAAAATACTAACCTATTTAAATGTATTTTAATTTTCCAACTCATAGTCTAAGATAATAATTTATATCCTTGGTCCCACAAACCAATATTTTTTTTAAACTACCTAAACTAATATAAAGAAATTAATATCCTACCTTTTAAAATTAAAATATTTAGTGGAAATCAATGTAAAAACAATACTAAATACTCTCGAACTTTCCCTGAACAAACAGAATAAACAGAATTGTAAAAAACACCATGTTGACTTAAAGAATATATATATAAAGTATAGGCTGCACTAAAAAACGATAATAAAGAAATTCCTAATATAGTTAATGATCTTCAACTAACAACCCTTATAATAAGATTGATCTCCCCAAGCAAATTTAAAGTAGGAGGTGCAGCTATATTTCCAATACTTAGTAAAAACCACCAAAGACCTATTCTAGGTATAAAACTTAATAAGCCTTTTCTAATTAATAAACTACGCCTACCAGTACGCTCATATACTATATTAGCTAAACAAAATAACCCTGAAGAACATAACCCATGACCTACTATAACAATTACTGCACCATTTATCCCTCATCAACCAAATACTACCAATCCACACAATACCAACCCTATATGAGCAACAGAAGAATAAGCAATTAAAGATTTAATATCAACTTGACGTAAACATATTATTCTAACCATAAATCCACCTAAAATAGCAACTCTAATTCATAATCCAGAATACAATTTATTAATTCTTCTAAATAATGGTAAAACACGAATCAACCCATACCCTCCTAATTTTAATAAAACACCAGCTAAAATTATAGACCCAGCAACTGGGGCCTCAACATGAGCTTTAGGTAATCAAAGATGAAATAAATATATAGGAAGCTTTACAATAAAAGCAAAAACAGTTGCAAAATACCAAATTTCTCTTATTAAACTAAATCTCTCAACATGTCCTACAATATTTAAAGTCAATCTAAAATCCAAATTATAAATCCTAAGTAATGAGACAAGTAAAGGTAAAGAAGCAAATAAAGTATAAAAAAGTATATAAACTCCAGCTTCAACACGCTCTGGTTGATAACCCCAGCCAAGAACTAAAATCAAAGTAGGAATTAAAGACCTCTCAAATCTGATATAAAATAATAAATAATCTAAAGATCTAAAAGTAATAACTAAAAAAATTAATAAAAAAATATTAACTACTAAAAATAAAGAAGAAAAATTATTTATAAATTTAATTTTATACCTAGATATTACAACTAATCCTATAATTCATAAACTAAGTAAAATTAAAATATAACTAGTAAAATCATACCCCAATATCCTTCCTAGTCCTGAAAATGTAAAAAAATGTCTCCTTAAAACACCAAAAAGAAACCTTATAAAAAACATAAAAAATTGAACAACTTCTCACCGACTCCTAACTTGAATTAATATAATTAAAGATAAAATATATTTTAACATTCCAAAATTCTAAACCTATTAAAACAATCATTACCATGAGTACGAACAACACTTACCAAAAGAGATAACCCTAAAGCTCCCTCACACGCTGTTAATGTTAAAAAAAATAAAATAAAATATACTTCTCCTCCTAAAAAACACACACCTATTCTTATTATTCAAAAAATACCAAGTATAATAAATTCTAACCTAAGTAATATATTTAATAAATGCTTACGATATAAACAAAAAGATCATAATCCACAAAAAATTATAATAATAGAACAAATAATTAAATAATTAGAAAATAACATTGCTTTAATAGTTTAATTATAAAACCTTGGTCTTGTAAACCAAAAATGAAAGAATTTTCTTAAAGCTTCAGAAGAAAAGACAACCCCTATCATTAATTCCCAAAATTAATATTTTAAATTAAACTATCTTCTGATATTCTACTTATTACTTTACCACTAATTCTCTTCATCTCTACACTCTTTTCGCAATTAACTCACCCTTTATCTATAGGATTAGCCTTACTCCTCCAAACCACTTTAATTTGCTCATGTAGAGGAATTATATTACCATCATTTTGATTTTCCTATATTCTTTTCTTAATTTTTTTAGGAGGAATATTAGTATTATTTATCTACGTTACATCTTTAGCATCAAATGAACCCTTTATTTTTTCCCTACCCTCAACCATTTTTATATTAATTATAATTCCCTTTATCTCTATTATATTAATTTTCAGAGATCCAATAATTACTTTAATTAATCAATCAAATTCAACTAATATTTACTTATTTAATTCACTTAATCTTACCATATATTTTACTAGTTCTATTTATAATCAATCAATAATAATATTCACTATTCTTATTGTTATTTACCTTTTATTAACACTTTTCGCTGTAGTTAAAATTACTAATTCTTTTTTCGGCCCTTTACGATTATCATAATGACAACACCAATTCGAAAATCACATCCTTTATTTAAAATTGCCAATGGAGCACTTGTTGATATACCATTACCGAGAAATATTTCAATTTTCTGAAATTTTGGTTCACTTTTAGGACTATGTTTAGTTTTACAAATTGCAACAGGATTATTTTTAGCAATACACTATACAGCCCATATTGACTTAGCATTTTCTAGAGTTAATCATATTTGCCGTGATGTTAACTATGGATGACTTTTACGAACACTTCATGCAAATGGTGCATCTTTTTTCTTCATCTGCTTATTTATACATATTGGACGAGGTATTTATTACGGATCATATATATTATTACACGCTTGATCAGTAGGAGTATTACTATTATTTGCTACTATAGGAACTGCATTCCTAGGATACGTCTTACCATGAGGGCAAATATCATTTTGAGGAGCTACAGTTATTACTAACCTTCTATCGGCTGTTCCATATATTGGTACAGATTTAGTTCAATGGGTATGAGGAGGTTTTGCCGTAGATAATGCTACATTAACTCGGTTTTTCACTTTTCATTTTTTATTACCTTTTATTATTGCCGCACTAACTATAATTCACATTCTATTCCTTCATCAAACAGGAGGAAATAATCCTCTAGGTGTATCTAGACAAATAGATAAAGTGCCTTTTCACCCATACTTCACATTTAAAGATATTATAGGATTCGGAGCAATATTATTATTTTTAATTATATTAACACTTCTTAATCCATATTTACTAGGAGATCCTGATAATTTTATCCCAGCTAACCCCTTAGTTACCCCCGCACACATCCAACCTGAATGATATTTTTTATTTGCATACGCCATCTTACGATCAATTCCTAATAAATTAGGAGGAGTAATTGCACTTGTATTATCAGTTGCAATTTTATTCATCTTACCATTTACACACTTTTCTAAATTCCGAAGATTAACATTCTACCCTTTAAATCAATTCATTTTCTGATCATTTGTAGCTACAGTAGTTCTTTTAACATGAATTGGAGCTCGACCAGTAGAAGATCCTTATGTTTTAACCGGACAAATTCTTACAATCATTTATTTTTCTTATTATATTATTAATCCACTAATTCTTATATGATGAGATAAAATACTAGATTGATTGATTAGTTTAAAATAAAACTAATGTTTTGAAAACATTAAATAGAATATATCTTTCTATCAATCAAATATGGTGCCTGAGAAAAGGATAGCACTGATACAGCTAATAATGTAAAATTTTTACCCATATTAACACAAAAATGTTAGCAAATAAATATAATAAAACATATTATTTTAACTCTTATAAAAAAAAATAAATAATTCAAAGAAACAGGTAAAAACCCTTTTCATGCTAAATACATCAACTTGTCATACCGCAAACGTGGAAGAGTACCACGTACCCACACAAAAGCAAAAGCAATTACCCCTAATTTAAAATAAAATAAAATACTACAGGGGCTTCCCCCTAAAAAAATAATTACAAATAAAGCTCTCATAAATAAAATCCTTGCATATTCAGCTATAAAAATCAATGCAAAACCTCCAGCCCCATACTCAGTATTAAAACCAGATACCAATTCAGATTCTCCTTCCGCAAAATCAAAAGGAGTACGATTTGTTTCAGCTAAACAAGACACAAATCAAATTATAGAAAGAGGTAAAGTAAATCATAGAAATCATAACTCTTTTTGATAATTATTAAATAACTCTATATTAAATCCGCCTACTAAAAAAATAATAGATAATAAAATTAAAGCCAACCTTACCTCATAAGAAATAGTCTGAGCAACAGCTCGAAGACTACCTAAAAGAGAATACTTACAATTAGAAGATCAACCTGCTGCTATGGTAGAATAGACCCCCAATCTCAAACAACATAAAAAGAATAAAATTCCTAAATTAAAATTTATTAACCCAGTTTCATAAGGAATCACGCTTCAAACTACTAATGATACAAACAATCTAAAAATTGGAGATATATAATATGGAAAAAAATTAGATAAAGTAGGTATTGTTTGCTCCTTAGTAAACAATTTTACTGCATCAGAAAAAGGCTGAAGTAAGCCTATAAATCCAACTTTATTAGGACCTTTACGAATCTGAATATACCCTAAAATTTTTCGTTCTAATAAAGTTACAAAAGCCACCCTAATTAAAACACAAATAATTAAAATCAAATAATTAACAATTATTAATAATGATATCATAAACTATTTTATTAATACAAACAGTTAACTAATAAATTATTTTTCACAAAATTATTAGCAATTTCGTAAATTAATTATTATAATACAACTTATAAAATATTTAAACTTTTTAATCCTTTCGTACTAAAAAAATCTCACTTAATCAAGAGATAGAAACCAACCTGGCTTACGCCGGTTTGAACTCAAATCATGTAAATCTTTAAAGGTCGAACAGACCATCTATCTTAGCTGCTGCACATAAGAAGATAATTTAATTCAACATCGAGGTCGCAAACTTCTCCTTCGATATGAGCTCTCAGGAAAAATTACGCTGTTATCCCTAAAGTAACTTAAACTTATAATCTATAATTAGGATCAATTAATTCTACAAAAATCATTGTTAAAAAAATAAAGCAGATACTATAATTTACTTTTGTCGCCCCAACACAATAATTTCTTTAATAAATTAATTTCCATAACACATCCTTAATAAAATAAAGAAAATATAAAGCTTTATAGGGTCTTATCGTCCCCTTAATTTATTTAAGCCTTTTTACTTAAATGTTAAATTCAATAATTTCTATAAAGACAGCTTATTTCTTGTCCGACCATTCATACCAGCCTTCAATTAAAAAACTAATGATTATGCTACCTTCGCACGGTCAAAATACCGCGGCCCTTTAAACTTCAGTGGGCAGGCCAGACCTATTAAAACTCCAATAGGACATGTTTTTGATAAACAGGCAGAAACCTTTTTTGCCGAATTCCTTAATAAAAACAAACATATATTAAAATTATAAATATATTTAATTATATTTTTAAATTATAAATACTACTAATAAAATCAATTTTACAAATAAATTAATATTAATTATTTAAGTTTTCTACCTTAAAATAGAGAATTATATTTTGTTTTATTTTATTAGTTAGAACACACTATAAAAATTGCTACCTCTAAGCCTATTTATATATTATTTCCGTAAATATTTCTTCTATTTTATTATCTTTGTATAAAAAGCTCATCCCTCCTATACTTTACCCATTTTTAATTCTAAAAATAGATTAAATTAAATTTATTTCAAAAACAACTAGATATAAAAATTCGATCAACATTTCACCACTAATTATATTTTTTATATTATTTTCCTACATAAATTACCAAATATAATTAGACACTTTTTCACCGAGATATAAATTTATAAATTATAAATTTTGATTTTCCCTGATACACAAGGTACAAATTTTAAAAATTACTTCTATTAATATTTATTATTTAATTATATTTCAAATTTCCCCTTCAGTACTACTTCACTATCGCTTTTAATCTACTTATATTCAATTAACTTTACTCATTATTCTTTATTATAAAAATATTTTTCTTATTACTCTAAATTAATCAATTATTTTATTTAGCTATTTATATCAATTTAAAGATATCTCGATTTGCACAAGAACCATTTCAATGTAAATGAACTGCTAAAATTCAGCTTTATCTCTCTAGGTAAACTTTCCAGTACACCTACTATGTTACGACTTATTTCACCTTGTAGTGAAAGCGACGGGCGATATGTACATAATCTAGAGCTATTATCATTTCTCCTTATTAAATTAAAAATTACAATTAAATCCACCTTCATAATTATTATTCAATAATTAATCCATATAAATTAAACTTATTGTAACCCATTTTTACTTAATTATTAGCTGCACCTTGATCTAATATATTAATTTTATTTTTTAATTATTTCAACAATTAAAATTCTATAAAAATTATCTAATAATGACGGTATACATACTGCAATTACAAAATTAAGCAAGATATTACGTGGTTTATCACTTATAAAACAGGTTCCTCTAACAAGACTAAAGTACCGCCAAGTTCTTTGATTTTTAAGAACATAACTAAAAATAATCTGATATAATTTTATTTTAATCTATGTATAATAGGGTATCTAATCCTAGTTTATCCCACAAATTTTATAGCCTCAACATATATTAAATAAATTAATTAACTAATATTTAATAAACCAATTTCACCTTTTATTAACTCAGATAATAAATTAATTCTTTAATATTTCATTTAACTATTCATCAATATTTATATACTCATTCCCTAAGTATAACCGCGACTGCTGGCACAAATTTTTAGTCAGAATTTAAATAATTACTAATTCAATATTTAATTATAATATTAATATTATACACTTCGACTTAATTTATATTTTATCACTCCTTTATTTATTATTTAAATAAATAAATTATTAGTCCAATAAAAATTCAAATATGTTTTTTATTATTAAAGTATATACTAAGCAAGAATCAAACTTTATCTGCTTTTCCGCTATTTAAATATCAATATTTTTTTTACTAATATACAATTAATATTTCTATATGATTTATATAAGAAAGAATTACACTTACTCCCTGAAAATCAAAATTTCATATGCCTATACACCATTATATAAATTTCTTTTACATAATAAATTATATTATATACAATCAAATAATTAATAATACTTCTTATAAACAAATATTTACTTAATATATATATTTCTATTATATATCAATCATCATCTTATAATAAATTATCTATTTATATAATGTATATTACCATCCTTAATATATTAATTTTTAATATATTAAATAATAAATATTATTAACTTTTTTTTTGTACTTTATAACAAAAACTAATCTTGAACAATCTCTATTAATAAAATTAAAATAATTATAATGATTCATATATAAAAATCAGATTTTATAACTAATATCATTCAATATGCATATTAATTTAAATAATTATTACAATTAACAAGTTAATACTTAGTAAGTTAAATGTTTATAATTATTAAAGAAATATTATAATTAAAGCTATTTATAAAATAAGTAACTCTATATAAACAATTATACCATAACTGGTACATTCTTCAATTTAGTGTATGTAATATAAAATCTTATATATAAATAAATTAAATAAATCTTTTATCTAAGTATATCTTTACTCAACAAATTTTCCTCAGTATATCCACTGATATTCCAATTTTTTATTCAGATTTAAATTGGAATATCAATTCCTATACTGATATGCATCTGGATTTCTACTTTTTATTAGTAGGCTAGTATGTGTATATAAAAAATTTTAACCAATTATTGTAAGAGCTAAGTTCAATTATATATATTTAAATGTATATATATATTAAAATAATAAAATATAATTTATTATTTATTAATAAGTCTCAGCATATTCTATACATCTTCAGATTTGCAATCTAACGTCTTTAATTTCCACTATAAGACCTCTTAATGAAGGAGATTTTCTCGTCTTTAGATTTACAATCTAACGCCTAATTTTCTCAGCCACCTCATTATTTTAATTTTTTACTCTCCCTTATATATTATTATTAAACCGTTGGAATCAATATTAAAAAGATAAGCTAATTAAGCTAGTGGGCTCATACCCCACCTATGGGAACTTCAACTTCTCTCTTTTTAATTTTAATTCACATTTTCCATCCTATATTCTTTTTATCACTCCTTTTAGGAATTATAATATCTATTTCTTCACCAACATGATTAACAGCATGAGTGGGTTTAGAATTAAATCTTTTATCGTTTATTCCTATTATTACTATTAAAAGAAACGCCTTTTCATCTGGAGCTTCATTAAAATATTTTTTAATTCGAGCACTAGGATCAGCTACTATTATTGCCTCAGCTTCATTAATATTAACAACTCCTATAAATTCAAATCTTTTAATTGAATCAGCTCTTTTACTAAAAATAGGTGCTGCACCATTTCATTTTTGGTTTCCCCAAGTCATAGAAGGATTAGATTGAGCTTCTGCAATTATTCTTATAACAATTCAAAAACTAGCACCTATAGTTTTAATTTCTTATACACTTACCAATTTATTAAACCAAAATTTTTTAATAATATTTGCTCTAATTTCAAGATTAGTAGGCGCAATTGGAGGAATTAATCAAACTATATTACGAAAAATTCTTGCATTCTCATCTATTAACCATATATCATGAATATTATTATCAATATCCTTAAGAGAAATATATTGATCTTATTATTTTATATTTTATATTTTTATTTCATCATCTATTGCTATTTTATTTTTTTTTCAACAAGCATTTCATATCTCACATCTATCCTCAACAAATTACGATCCTATAATTAAAATTTTAACATTTATTTCACTCTTATCATTAGGTGGACTACCTCCATTTATTGGATTTTTACCAAAATGATTAATTATCCAACAATTATCTTCTAGCTTTATATTCTTCCCTCTAACTATTATACTATTTGCAGCCCTTATTACACTTTATTATTACCTCCGTATTATTATTTCATCTTTAACTCTCCAATCTTTAAAACCTAAATGATTTTTATTAAAAAACTATCAAATTAAATTTTTTTTACCCACCTTACTTATATTTAATTTTATATTTTTACTTATAATTCCTTCATTATTATTTTTTTAAGATCTTAAGTTAAATTAAACTAACATCCTTCAAAGTTGTAAATAAAAGAATATCTTTTAGATCTTA